TGATCCGGATCCTAAAAACAATAATGCTTTCGAATAGGCATGAGTGATCAAATGGAATAAAGCAGCTCGATAAGAGCCTATCCCTGGGGCTAACATAATATAACCCAATTGAGACATTGTAGAATAGGCTAAACTTCTCTTAATATCTCTTTGAGCAAGAGCTAAAGTAGCTCCTAATAGTACCGTTATTACACCTATCAAAGAAATGAGATTCATTATGTAAGGTATGACTGTGAAAAGCGGAAGAAATCGAGCGACAAGAAAAATGCCTGCTGCTACCATAGTAGCAGCGTGGATAAGAGCCGAAATAGGAGTAGGCCCCTCCATGGCATCAGGTAACCATACATGAAGGGGAAATTGTGCGGATTTAGCAACTGCACCGACGAATAATAGGGAGGCACACAGAGTAGCAAATAAAGAGTTGACCCCATTATTACGGATCAGGTTATTGAAGATTTCGAACAAATCTCGAAATTCGAAACTCCCTGTTATCCAATAAAAACCTAAGATTCCTAATAATAACCCAAAATCCCCTACACGATTAGTTACAAACGCTTTTTGACAAGCACTTGCGGCAGCCGGTCGTGTGAACCAAAAACCTATTAATAAATACGAACACATTCCCACTAGTTCCCAAAAAATATGAATTTGTATCAAATTGGAACTAGTAACTAATCCCAACATGGAAGTATTGGAAAAACTCATATAAGCAAAAAATCTCAAATATCCTTGATCATGCGACATATAATTGTCACTATAAATAAGAACCATGATTCCAACCGTAGTGATTAGTATTGACATAATAGAAGTAAGTGGATCGATCAAGTAGCCGAACTCTAAGGAAAAATCAGTATTGATGGTCCAAGACCATAGATGTTGATAGATAGAACTGCCATTTATCTGTTGAATAGACAGATCGGACGAAAAAACCATAACTATACTTAGCAATGAAACACTAGGAAAAGTCCACATACGACGCAAATTTTTTGTTGCGGTCGGAACAAGCAGAAGTCCCAACCCTATTGACATAGTAACTGGAAGTAGAGCGAAAGGTATGATCCATGCATATTGATATGTATGTTCCATAAGAAAATAAAACTTTCTTTTTTTATTCTTATTAATTGTTTCCCATTCACCAGCCCTTATTTCTTCCGGAAGGAGCAATAATCAAATAAATAAAAAAAAATCAAGATATACAAGATATAAAAGAACTCAAATATGATTTTTCATTCTTAATTATTCTGATTCTTTCCAAACTATTGAAAAAAAAAAAACAAAAAATTCAAACGAAGAAGTTACAATTCTTCAAATAACCAAGTTACTAGTTAAAAGCTACTACCTAGTTATTAACGAAGATATTTATTAAGATAAAAAATATGAAATTTTCCATTATTCTACTATATACATACGATACGGTGATTTCTATCCATATTTATACTAATTATAGTAAGGAAAAAGAATGATACCAAAAATTCAAGTACTTTATTCTGATATGTATCGTAGGATCTGCCAATAACTCGATCCAATAAACCTAGTTTTGATTTAGTTTCTTCGGAGTCATTAACTAATTCTGGAATTGATTGGCTTCTAGTCCAATAAAACAAACTTATGTTTATGTGTTTATGAAAAATCCTAGAATACTTGTCACTTCGCATAGAACTAAAATAAGAAATTACTCAAATTCCCTTTATTTTATCAAGTAATGTATTGTTTAACGGATTAACTACTTTGATTGAATTTCAATTTAAATTATGTGGACTCTATCTCCGAGCTTGATCAATTAATAGAAAAGGGTTCCATTCATTATTGGTTTCCTAAATTAGGAAAAGGTTCTTAAGCTTTTCGATTTATTAAATATAACATTTATAATATATATATATATATTATCTAAATAGACTGAGATATGAATTGGAACCTTTTTAATTCTTATCAATGGCATCCGATTCAACGGTAATCACACCCGTAGACATAGATTGAATAAAGATATGAAGCCCCCAATCAGTACAAATTATTCTTTCTTCGAACATTGGATGTAATGGAAATGTGAAAAAAAAAATTCCCTTGAAAATCACATCGTTTTTTCTTTTTTCTTCTATTTCATTTCTTTTTTTATCCTTAATGATACCATATGCGATGCTCATCTATCTGTATCCATACTTTTCTATGTTATGAAGTAAGCATAAGTATCGGCTATGGAATAAAGATAGATAATGAATAGTTAATAGAAAGAACAATCTATTTTGAATTGAACAATAAATGTCTTTCACGTCCAACTATAAAAATGAGTGACCCTTTTATTTTGAAATGGCGGTTCCAAAGAAACGTACTTCTCTGTCAAAAAAGCATATTCGTAGAAATATTTGGAAAGGAAGGGGATATCGGGCCGCGGCAAAAGCTTTATCTTTAGCTAAATCTATTTCTACCGGGCATTCAAAAAGTTTTTTTGTGCGACAAACAAGTAATAAAGCCTTGGAATGATCTGAATCTGAATCTGAATCAGCATGACTCGATGAATTGGATGATTAAATTTATAAGATGAAGAATTCACATTAACTAATGTTTTGAACTCATCAATATGAGATAGAACTAGCTGTTGTGGTATGTAGAATAAAAATTCTTCTGTATACTAGGTTCTAAAAATGATTTCTTTTTTTTTTTTTTGTTTGAAAAAAAAAAAGTAAAGAAGTAGTTAGACACAAAATACAAAGTTTCACCTTTCATTGATTGGTTTTTATAATTCGCGAGATGGGGATTGTAACTTTCCCCATCGATTCATTTTTCACAATAACAAAACTCTTACTTTTTTTTCTTAGGAAGGGATTGGCTTATTGGATTATGTATCTCCAATAGTTATACATCATTAAGATTTTAGGAAAATCTGAAACAAGTATGAACGAGGTTAGAGCCACCTTTTTTGTTCCAAAGTAAGGCGGGGATAAGATTCATAGTCAAAGTCAATGGATTATTGAAACTAATTGATTAAAATATACATTTTAAAACTTTGATTTGTAGCTCTCTGAATCACTACATATCTACAAGGACTCCCTTTTATTTCGAACAGAAAAAAAAAAATAATAATCAAACTGCCAGGATCCCATTTAGATCAATATTTATGTACTAAAAAATGAGTCAATCTTATGTAATCCAACCCCAATGGATCCTATCCCATGTTTGAGCTGGAGGATCGATCAATCGATATATCTAGATCTAATATCTAAATTATTTTATCTATTAATATTAGATTTCAAATCTATATATAAAGAGATCTTATCAGTTTAATTTTAATTTTCTAAGTTTTCTAAGTTAAAGTACATAAAGTACATACAGTAGAATTCCAATAAAGATTGAAACTCTTTTGTTATACGATATGCCCGGTCCAATACCTAATGGGTTTGGTAAATCCTCACACAAATTATGTTATGTATACAATGAAGATCCCAATCATTAATACATCTTTAATACCAAACCATCCAAATTTTTATAGAAATCTTTTGGATGTAGTGATGAAGTTGTGATATATAAAAAATATTGTTTTATTTTGTTCATTGAAAAATGAATCTTTTTCGTTTCGGATCTATCAAATCAGATAAATGAGAAATGAATCGTCAAAAAATGAGAAAAAAAATTATTAGTTCTATACCCGGACTCAGGGCATAACCGTCTAGTTCCAACTATTCCAGAAGAACTTATAATACGGAAAAGCCCGCTGTTTAAAATGACCCCCTGCCACGATACTAAACTAAGGATTATTGAGCGTTTAAATATTTATTTGAACGGGTCTTTATTCATCGATTCTAACATTTCCTAAAATAGATTGCATTAAATCCCTCAATCTCGACGATTGAACATCATATGGACTATGATTATTTCGATGAAGCCGCCATGGTGAAATTGGTAGACACGCTGCTCTTAGGAAGCAGTGCCAGAGCATCTCGGTTCGAGTCCGAGTGGCGGCATCCTCTAAAAAAGGCACAATAGATCCTATAATGAATTCAATTCCGGATTTCCATTCCGTAATTGGGGATACCCCCCTAAAAAAAAAATTATGATATTTGCCACCTTAGAACATATATTAACTCACATCTCTTTTTCTATCATTTCAATTGTTATTACGATTCATTTGATGACCTTATTAGTCCATCAAACCGTAGTACTATTTCATTTGTCAGAAAAAGCCATGATGGCTACCTTTTTCTGTATAACAGGATTATTAGTTACTCGTTGGATTTATTCGAGACATTTGCCGTTAAGCGATTTATATGAATCTTTAATGTTTCTTTCGTGGAGTTTCTCCATTATTCATATGTTTCCTAAAAGACGGAACCAGAAAAGTTATTTAAGCGCAATAACCGCGCCAAGTGCGATTTTTACCCAAGGCTTTGCCACTTCGGGTCTTTCAACTGAAATGCATCAATCTGCAATATTAGTACCTGCTCTACAATCCCAGTGGTTAATGATGCACGTAAGTATGATGTTATTGAGTTATGCAGCTCTTTTATGTGGATCATTATTATCCGTAGCTCTTTTAGTCATTACATTTCGAAAAAACCTAGATATTCCTCGCAAAAGCAATCATTTATTAATTGGGTCATTTTCCTTTGTGAATGAAAAAAGAAGTGTTTTACAAAACACTTCTTTTCTTTCATTTATAAATTATCACAGGTATCAATTAACTCAACAATTAGATCAGTGTAGTTATCGTGTCATTAGTCTAGGGTTTACTTTTTTAACCATAGGTATTCTTTCGGGAGCAGTATGGGCTAATGAGGCATGGGGGTCTTATTGGAATTGGGACCCCAAGGAAACTTGGGCATTTATTACTTGGACCATATTCGCGATTTATTTACATAGTAGAACAAATCAGAGCTTTCAGGGTGTGGATTCGGCAATTGTGGCTTCTATAGGATTTCTTATAATTTGGATATGCTATTTTGGGGTCAATCTATTAGGAATAGGACTACATAGTTATGGTTCATTCACATTAACAACTAATTGAAGAA